ATTTGTAGTGAAGGCGTAAATAGTATTGACAGTGATAGTTTCAGTATACAAACTAGCGCAAATGGAAATGATTTCCATATGATAGGAAATTCTAATGATCTCGATACAAGTCAAAAATACAGACATTTGTGGGTTCAATGCGAAAATTGTTATGGATTAAATTATAAAAAATTTTTTAGGTTAAAACTGAATATTTGTGAACAATGTGGATATCATTTGAAAATGAGTAGTTCAGAAAGAATCGAACTTTTGATTGATCCAGACACTTGGGATGCTATGGATGAGGACATGGTTTCCGTGGACCCGATTGAATTTCATTCGGAGGAGGAACCTTATAAAGATCGTATTGATTCTTATCAAAAAAAGACAGGGTTAACCGAGGCGGTTCAAACAGGCATAGGTCAACTAAAGGGTATTCCCATAGCAATTGGGATTATGGATTTTCAGTTTATGGGGGGCAGTATGGGATCCGTAGTAGGCGAGAAAATCACCCGTTTGATTGAATATGCTACTAATAGATCTTTACCTCTTATTATAGTGTGTGCTTCCGGAGGAGCGCGCATGCAAGAAGGAAGTTTGAGCTTGATGCAAATGGCTAAAATATCTTCAGCTTCATATAATTATCAATCAAATAAAAAGTTATTCTACGTATCAATCCTTACATCTCCTACAACCGGTGGAGTGACTGCCAGTTTTGGTATGTTAGGAGATATCATTATTGCCGAACCTAACGCCTACATTGCATTTGCGGGTAAAAGAGTAATTGAACAAACATTGAATAAGACAGTACCCGATGGTTCACAAGAAGCTGAGTATTTATTCCATAAGGGCTTATTCGACCCAATCGTACCACGTAATCCTTTAAAAGGTATTCTGAGTGAGTTATTTCAGCTTCACGGTTTCTTTCCCTTGAATCAAAATTCAATCAAGTAGATCGTTTAATTCAGTTCTTTTTTTCTTTGAGGTGAACAAAACAAGTATTTAGTTTCTATTTATAGTAATAAGTAATCAAAAAAAATAGATAATATAAAGGTGAATAGGTACACTTATTTAGTTCTTCATTTCTTGTACCTATACCTATTATTATATACTGATAATAGATATACTTATCATAAGATATCTTTATAACAGGTACAAATATTATATTAAATCGAGGTATCCATTCTATGACAACTTTCAACTTACCCTCTTTTTTTGTGCCTTTAGTGGGTCTATTATTTCCGGCAATTGCAATGGCTTCTCTATCTTTTTATGTTCAAAAAAACAAGATTGTCTAGATTTGATGGGACCCAATCTCATCCATTTTTTTCAAGACTCGTATTTGGATCATAATACAGATATCTATTTATTTATGGGTCGGCAGATGTATGAAATGTAAAGTAAAAATATCTATATGTATGTAGATATCCATAGTGGGATCCTATAAAGGGATCTTTTTTTATATCTAACCGATTCGATGAATTACTCCGAATGGTTCACATCATAATAATAGTGCTAGTTGATGAGAGTTACTTCGGGAACAAAACAAAAAAATAAAGTCAAATTCATTTTGGTTATTCTCTCAATTCCAATAAAATGAAACAACTGGATCTAGTATGAACTGGCGATCAGAACGTATATGGATAGAACTTATAACGGGGTCTCGAAAAACAAGTAATTTCTGTTGGGCTTGTCTCCTTTTTTTAGGTTCGCTGGGATTCTTATTGGTTGGAACTTCTAGTTACCTTGGTAGGAATTTGATATCCTTATTTCCTTCTCAGCAAATCCTTTTTTTTCCACAAGGGATCGTGATGTCTTTCTACGGGATCGCGGGTCTGTTCATTAGCTCCTATTTGTGGTGCACAATTTCGTGGAATGTAGGTAGTGGTTATGATAGATTCGATAGAAAAAAAGGAATAGTGTCTATTTTTCGTTGGGGATTCCCTGGAAGAAATCGTCGCATATTCCTTCGATTCCTTATGAAAGATATCCAGTCGATTAGAATAGAGGTTAAGGAAGGTATTTATCCTCGGCGTGTACTTTATATGGAAATCAGAGGCCAGGGTGCCGTTCCCTTGACTCGTACTGATGAGAATTTGACTCCGCGAGAAATTGAACAAAAGGCTGCGGAATTGGCCCATTTTTTGCGCGTACCAATTGAAGTATTTTGAAATGAATTGAAGAATGAATGCTTTCGCAGCATTGAGTAAGGACCTCATGAATTATATTTGTTGTTATATAACAACTTAAGTTTTTTCAGGGCGCTCGTTCGAGCAAAAGCGGACGCGTATGGAACAACCAGAAAACAGAAAACAAAGTGGTTTTTGTCCACCAAAACCAGTTTTTCATACTAGTAACAAGTATACTAACTAAGTATGGATTCATCTATCTGAACAGTTCAGACTATAGAATTCATCTTTTTTTTGTCCAATAATTTTTTGAATTGATATGTTAGTGTTAGATATAGATGGATCATATCTTGTAATTTCATTTTTTTTTCAATTGATGTTTTGTTTATTTTTATCCTTTCTTTTCCTTTTTGATGATCAAAAGATTGGATCGTTTATAACTAGAATCAATCATTCTATTTATCTCTTTTTTTTTGCTACTCGTTTTTGATTTCATCTTATCAATACAATATTTTCCGAAATTTCCCTCAACTATTCCCCGGCTACGGCTAGCCAGCGAAGTTTTTTGAAATAATAGATCTAAGGGGGTTCTTTTGCCCCTAAATCCAAAAAGATTCATTTGCTCGTTCGGGCATTCATCGAAAGGGTGCAATTGCTTCGAATGAAGAAATAATAAAACAAAATATTGTTTCCAGATCCAAGGACTAACCAATTAATTAAAAAGGGGGAAATAGGTCTATGGATTCAATACCTTGTTATAGAACTCATGTTTCATGGAAATATCAGATTGGATAGAATCGAGGAATGAAGTGGTTTCATTAACAATTCAAAGATTAAAAATGCCAAAAAAGAAAGCATTCAACCCCCTTCTATATCTTACATCTATAGTCTTTTTGCCCTGGTGGATTTCTCTCTCATTTAATAAAAGTATGGAATCTTTGGTTACTAATTGGTGGAATGCTGGGCAATCCGAAATTGTTTTGAATGAGATTCAAGAAAAGAACGTTCTAGAAAAATTCATAGAATTAGAAGAACTCTTCCTTTTGGACGAAATGATAAAGGAGTACCCGGATACACATATACAAAAGTTTCGTATAGGAATACACAAAGAAACGATACAATTGGTCAAGATGTACAATGAGGGTCATATCCATACCATTTTACACTTTTCGACAAATCTAATAAGTTTCGCTATTCTAAGTGGTTATTCTATTCTAGGTAATGAAGAACTTGTTCTTATTAATTCTTGGGTTCGGGAATTTATCTATAACTTAAGCGACACAATAAAAGCTTTTTCTATTCTTTTATTAACTGATTTATGTATCGGATTCCACTCGCCTCACGGTTGGGAACTAATTATTAGTTCTATATACAAGGATTTTGGATTTTCTCATAATAATCAGATTATATCTGGTCTTGTTTCCACCTTTCCAGTCATTCTAGATACAATTTTAAAATATTGGATCTTCCGTTATTTAAATCGTGTATCTCCGTCACTTGTAGTGATTTATCATTCAATGAATGACTAAAGAATGATCCACTGATATGAATCTAATCATAATGTTTTTTACTTCGTACATAAACAAACCTTTTTAATCTTACTCATTCTTTATGTTTCTATCCATCTAGGAAATTCCTCCTGGATTCCAGTAAAATAGCAGAATCGTGGATAGGGAACTCTACTAGCAACCTACCCAATTTATTGTAGAAATTTTCGGGATCAATGATTGGACCATGCAAAATAGAAATATCTTTTCTTGGATAAAGGAACAGATGACTCGATCCATTTCCGTATCGATCATTATATTTATATATGTAATAACTTGGACATCTATTTCACATGCATATCCCATTTTTGCACAACAGAGTTATGAAAATCCACGAGAAGCGACTGGGCGTATTGTATGCGCCAATTGTCATTTAGCTAATAAGCCCGTGGATATTGAGGTTCCACAAGCCGTACTTCCTGATACTGTATTTGAAGCAGTTGTTAGAATTCCTTATGATATTCAACTGAAACAAGTTCTTTCTAATGGGAAAAGGGGGTCTTTGAATGTAGGGGCCGTTCTTATTTTACCTGAGGGATTCGAATTAGCCCCCCCCGATCGTATTTCTCCGGAAATGAAAGAAAAGATGGGCAATCTTTCTTTTCAGAGTTATCGTCCTACTAAAAAAAATATTCTTGTGATAGGTCCTGTTCCTGGTCAGAAATATAGTGAAATCACTTTTCCTATTTTATCTCCGGACCCCATTACTAAGAAAGACGTTTACTTCTTAAAATATCCGATATACGTGGGCGGGAATAGGGGAAGGGGTCAGATTTATCCCGATGGGAGCAAGAGTAACAATACAGTCTATAATGCTACAGCATCGGGTATAGTAAGCAAAATAATACGTAAAGAAAAAGGGGGGTATGAAATAACCATAGCGGATGCATTGGATGGACACTCAGTCGTTGATATTATACCTCCGGGACCAGAACTTCTTGTTTCAGAGGGTGAATCCATCAAGCTTGATCAACCATTAACGAGTAATCCCAATGTGGGTGGATTTGGTCAGGGAGATGCAGAAATAGTACTTCAAGATCCATCGCGTGTCCAAGGCCTTTTTTTCTTCTTGGCATCTGTTATTCTGGCACAAATCTTTTTGGTTCTTAAAAAGAAACAGTTTGAGAAGGTTCAATTGTCCGAAATGAATTTTTAGAGCCATGTATTTCGAAACATTAAGTTGAAAAAAAAAGACTAAAGTTCTTGTTGATCGATGCAATTCTGTATGGTCAAAAATTATAATAAATAATGAAGGGCCTTTTGCTTGTTTTGTTTATACTGTTTTTCTTCAAGCTATTTGGAATTACTTGTATTCCATCGCTAATAATATACTAGTATACTGGCG